TTCTTGATTATATATTTTTTTATCATCTAGATTCATAATAAGTATAAGTTATAAGTTTCTTTTTTGTTTTTATCAAAATACAAAATCGCATAAAATATCTTATCAAATCCGTTTTTATTTCTCTTGAAATTTCTTCAATGTTTATTATTGTTTATTATTTGCGTCTTTTGTTAGGAGGCCTGCAGCCATTATGGGGCAGAGGGGTTACATCCCGGACGAAATTTACTAGTATACCACTTCGATAAATAGCTTCTAATGCCTTCCGTCTTCCGTGACCTGGGCCCTTTATCAGGACGTTCGCTCGTCGCATACCTTGAGCCTTTGCTACCCGACTAGCATCTTCTGCTATGATTCGAGCGGCCACAGCTGTCCCCTTTCTTGGGCCCTTGAATCGACAAGTGCCCGCACAGGACCAATAGATCACCCCACCCTGTTCATCTGTAACGCTTATAATAGTATTGTTAAAACTTGCTTGGACATGAAAAAATCCCTTTGATATTTTACGTGCATTTTTACGAATACGCCGACGAAACCTGCGCAACAAAATTCTTCTTATACTACTTCTTTCTGTTATAAGTTTTACCTTTTTTGGCATATTTTTTTATCTCAAATAAAAGCACGAGACCTATGGATATATCCATTTCGTGTCAAAATAGATCTTTTTTTATTTGTATTTATCTTTCAAATCCTTTATTAGATAGTACTTTTCTTTGTTTAGAAAAATTATCCTTGTCTTTGTTTATGTCTCGGGTTAGGGCAAACTACTCTAATTCGTCCTTTTCTACGTACTATTCGACATCTTCCACAAATTCTACGAGCGCAGGGCCTTTTTTTCATATTTTGCGTTCCTTAATTTTGAATATACAGACTTTTTTTTGAAGAAAAATCGTTTTTTTTTTTTCAATCTTGATTGAGTTGTATCCCTATATAAAAAGAAAACGATTTGGAAGTATCTACTAAATTTAATGTAGCAGCAATGTTATTGAAACCCCTGACTTGTTCTTTTTTTTACAAAACAAAATCCAAATGGATATAATTTGGATATCAAAAGGATTACCATATGTAACACAAGATTTCTCCGCCGATTCTTTTTATTCGAGCCTCCCGATCTGTCATTATACCCTGCGAAGTAGAAAGAATTACAATTCCCATCCCGCCTAAAATTCTAGGAATTTGTTGATAGTTAGAATAGATTCGTTGACCAGGTCGACTAATCTGTTTTAAGTTTAGACTAGCTCTATATTGTGTTTTTTTCGTTTTTCTATGTCGTCTATGTCGTAAGGTTAAAACCAAGAATTTTTTGTTACCTTCCTGATGTTTCCTCACATTTTCAATAAAACCTTCTTGTAAAAGGATTTTCAAAAGGTTTCTAGTGATATTAGTAGATACTATTCGAATGATTTCTTTTCCGCTCATGTCAGCATTTCGTATAGAGGTTAGTATGTCAGCAATTGTGTCTTTACTCATGATAGACAACAATTTTTGTTGTTTTTAAGATTTGATATAATCAAGATAGGCCCTTCCTTTATTTTTTTAATTCATGATTCACTATATTTTTTTTAAGGTATATACGTGAAACATAATCTACTAATTAATTTGATTAACTACTAATTAATTTGATTAATCGGTTGAATTCAAATACTATAAAAAAAATACTAGAATTCTAGAATATTTTCTATCTCATCTTAGAATGCTTTTCTAAGGCTTTATCTTATAATATTTCAGGTGCTAATGAAACTATTTTTGTGAAATTGACCTCCCTCAATTCCTCGCCAATCGGGCCAAAAACTCTACTTCCTTTTGGATTTCTTTTTTGATCAATGACAACTGCAGCATTCTCATCATATCGTATAATCGTGCCGCAGGAGCGTTTGAGTTGTTTACGAGTACGTACAATTACAGCTCTGATCACTTCGGATTTTTCTAGAGAGGAAGTTTTTGCTGCTTCCTTGATCACAGCAATAATAACGTTGCCGATATGACCGTATCCGCGATTACCAGCCCCTATGATTCGAATACACATTAATTTTCGGGCTCCGCAGTTATCTGCTACATTCAAATAGGTCTGAGATTGGATCATATCATTTTTAGAATCTGTTATTTTAATGCAAAAGGAAAAAAAAATATTGTTTGTCCAAAAATAAAAAAAGAAACTTACAATTTTTTTTTTTTCATTACAAAGTCTCTTTTTTCTTTGGTTTGATATTCCCATTTTGAAATAATCAATTGAGTTCGCATAGGCATTTTGGCTGCTGCTATTGAGATAGCTTTTCTGGCTATTTTTTCTGCTACTCCGTCCATTTCATAAAGTATTTTACCTGGTTTAACGACAGCTATCCAATATTTGGGATCTCCTTTCCCCGACCCCATACGTGTTTCTTTGGTTCTTATCGTAACTGGTTTGTCGGGAAATATACGTACCCATATTTTTCCCCCGCGGCGTATATTTCGTGTCATTGCCCGACGTCCGGCTTCTATTTGTCTAGACGTAATCCAAGCGGGTTCAAGTGACTGAAGAGCATATCTACCGAAACAAATACGATTACCTCGAGAAGACATTCCTTTCATTCTCCCTCTATGTTGTTTACAGAATCGGGTTCTTTTTGGGTTATAGTTGATGATTGGTTCACAATTCCATCTCTATTACAGAACTGGACATGAGAGTTTCTTCTCATCCAGCTCCTTGCGAATGAAATAATTATCAAAATATACATATAGTTGATAAGTAATAGACTGAATCATTAGATTCTTTGAGATTTCATCTAATCTATTTATTCAAAATTGATATCTATTTTTTTATATAGAACTATGTATTTTATGTCAATTCTAGATTGATAGATAATTTGAAATTCTAGATTGATAGATAATTTGAAATTCTAGATTGATAGATAATTTGAAATTCGAATTTGGAAATAATTATTTTATATAATTTTTATATAATAGACTTTATTTGTTATAATCTGCTAATGAATCTATATTTATATTTATTATTATTATGATATCGGATCACTAAAAATTTATATCAATCCAATAACATAAAAAACCTTCGCGGGCGAATATTTACTCTTTTAATATTTACTTTATTTGTAGGGTTATCCCCGAACCTCTCAAAATAAAAAAGAAATGGATTGTTTCTTGGTTCGTTTCGCCATCCTGCCTATTAAAATCAAAAATTATTAAGATTTTTTTTCAATAGAATCTTATGTCTTTACAGGTTCCGTCGTTCCCATCGCTTCTCGGTTAATGGTTAGGTCTTAATTCTACAATGAAGCCTCCAATGCGATTTTTTTTCTTGAGCCAATGTTATTAATTAGTCTTTATTGGCTCGAGGCTCTTAATTTTTTGTTTTATGAGTAGGATTTTAACTAGCAATAAATAGCTATTGGTGCCTTATTACATTCGCTTTTACGAGATGACTTGTAGACCTTACATATTGGAATCCTATATCATTAATTCATTTTTTTTTTCTTTCTCTCACCCTATCATTTATCTGTATGATTTTTTTTTTGCTTTACAATTCATAATCAAAATCAAATGAATTTTTCTTTTATTTATGTAATGTAAAAAAGATTTCAATTCCTACAATGTAAGGGCCAATATATCATATCTTGACTGCATATCATATCTTGACTGCTTTTTTGAATCCAGATAATGTGAAGCAATGAGTTGGTTATGAATTCTACTATAATTTCTTCATTCATAGTATGGATCAGTCCATTTTTTTTAGATTGACCTTTAAAAACCAACGGGTCACACACTAAGCATAGCAAGTACATTAAATAATCAATCGAATTTTTTATTTTATTTAACCTTGTAGAACTTCTAGAATAAAAAATCGAATTTTTCTTCTTTTGATTGGCCAGAAAAAGAATGAAAGAATTTCTCATTTTTTGTTCTGTCAAAGGGTATAATGTAAAGATTAAGTCAATTAAGAATTGACTATTTATTGACTATTCGTCGTCTACAAATATCCAAATTTTTATGCCTAAAATATCCAAATTTTTATGCCTAATACCCCATAAATAGTTTGAACCGTATAGGAGCAATAATTAATTTTAGCTCGAACGGTTTGTAAAGGAACTCTACCTGCTCTCATCCATGCGACGCGTGCCTTGTCTTTTCCCCCCAGGCGCCCCGAAATTTGTACTTTAATTCCTTTTGTATGGGCCTTCTTGGCTAATTCAATAGCCTTTTTCATTGCTTTGGGAAATGCAACTCGATTCTTTAATTGTTCGGCTATAAATTCTGCAAGAATAATAGGATCCTTGTAAGGCTTTCGAATTCTTCTAATTTTAATGTTCAGTTTTCGATAACTTAAACTTATAGGATTCATTTCTTTTTGTACAATCATCCATAATTCTTCGATTCCATTGGTCTCCAATTCTTTGATTACATTCTTCTGTAATTCTGCTATTTTTTTAGATTTCCTTTTCCCTAATTTTAGGAATCCCATAACTATTATAACCTGAAGAAGATCAATTCCTTTTTGAATCTCTATACGTGAAATCCCTGCAATACCAGAAGGAAATTTTATATTTTTTTGTACATAATTTTGGATAGAGTTTCTTATTCTTTTATCTTCTTGTAGACCCTGAGAATAATTTTTTGGTTGTTCAAACCAAAGAGAATGATGATTTTGAGTTGTACCAACTCGGAAACCGAGTGGATTTATTTTTTGTGCCATAATCCCCCATTACTATAATATATATCATGAAATGTCATATTTGTGGACTTTTTTTGACTTATTCGAAGTTTTAAGCATATCTTATATTCTTCTTATAAGCATAGATATTTCAATACAATATTTATATGACAAGTTAGTCTTTTTAGCGTATAACTTCTTCTTCCTCTTCTTAAGAAATAGCATCCATATTCTCTTTTTTTATTCTTTTTCTTCTACTATTCATTTTTCATTTGAATTTCAAAAATGAATCTCTAAAAAAAGTAAAAAAAGGATTCCTTTTCCAATTCCTATTAAAAGGAAATAGCTAATCACATCAACGACGAGATTTTTTATCTTTTTTTGCGAGATTTTTTATCTTTTTTTGGATGCCCCCTGAAATAAAGAGTAGGTGCAAATTCTCCCAATTTATGACCCACCATATAATCTGTTATATAAATAGGTATTTTTTCTTTTCCATTATGGATAGCGATAGTATGGCCAATCATTGTAGGTATGATGGTGGATGCCCGGGACCACGTTACTATTATTTTTTTTTCTGCCTTTGTGTTAAGTTTCTTTATTTTTCTTAATAAATGATTTGCTACAAAAGGATTTTTTTTTAGCGAACGTATCACAGTGAATTTCTCCTATTTTTTTTTTTTTTTTTAGAAGAAAAAAATTCGATTTTCTCTCCTATTTACTACGGCGACGAAGAATCAAATTCTCACTATATTTCTTCCTTTTTCTACTTCTTCTTCCAAGTGCCGGATAACCCCAAGGGGTTGCGGGTTTTTTTCTACCAATTGGGGTCCTCCCCTCACCACCCCCATGGGGATGGTCTACAGGGTTCATAACTACTCCTCTTACTACGGGACGTTTACCTAGCCAACATTTCGATCCGGCTCTACCCAAACTTTTGAGTTTCACCCCGGTATTCCCTACTTGTCCGACTGTTGCTGAGCAGTTTTTGGATATTAAACGAACCTCCCCAGAAGGTAGTTTTAATGTGGCCGATTTCCCCTCTTTTGCAATAAGTTTCGCTACAGCACCCGCAGCTCTAGCTAATTGTCCACCCTTTCCAAGTGTGATTTCTATGTTATGTATGGCCGTGCCTAAGGGCACATGGGTTGAAGTAGATTCTTCTTTTTGATCAATCAAAACCTCTTCCCAAACTGTACAAGCTTCTTCCAAAGCATACGGCTTTCTGGGTGTAGATGATGATATCTATACAGGTGGATCTTCTATATCGTAAAATCTCGTCAAATGAAGTAAAGTACTCCATGAGTGGATATATAGGAATCAAAATCTGCCGAATCACTCATGTTATGCTCTTCTACATCCTAGGTCCTCCCGTTCCTTCATCTGGCTTATGTTCTTCATGTAGCATTCAGACTGAATGACTCTATGAAATTACGTCGATACTTCCACATATGTCGATACTTCCACATATTGGGGGTAACGTAGGAGACATCTCTATTTTTCCCCCGGGGAATCCTTCGAATTCCCACTGCTTAGCTTTCAATTCGCCTCTGACCATCAAATGAAATGTGAATACCCCGTCCTCCTTTCTTTGAAACAAGGGAGGGGCGCTTCTGGTTCTGTCGGTGCTTGAAACAATTTTGTTTTCTCCATATTACTAGATCTCTAGAGTCAATAATTTGATATTTGATATGAGGAACTACTGAACTCAATCACTTGCTGCCGTTACTCTTCAGTTTTCTGTTGAGGTCTATCCTGTAGAGGTACTCAATTTGGATCAGTGATCGATTTCTAGGTTTCGTCGTAAACCTAATTGGTTACTTCCAATTACGTAAATCCATAGTTCAAACCGCACTCAAAGGTAGGGCATTTCCCATTTTTATAGGAACTCCTGTACCAGAAATAATACTATCTCCAATTCGAGTCCCTCTGGGATGTAAAATATATCTCTTCTCACCATCCCTATAGTGTATGAGACAAATGGATGCATTTCGATTAGGGTCGTATTCTATGGTTAGGATTCTACCATATATGTCTTTTTCATTCCGTCGAAAATCGATTTGACGGTATAGACGCTTATGACCTCCCCCTCTATGCCTTGCGGTAATGATTCCTCTGGCATTACGGCCTTTACCACAACGATGCTGTCCATAGGTCAAATTCTTTCGTGTATTTCGCGTATTGGATTTCACTTGACCCTCTACGGCTCCATTGCGTGCGCTCGGGTTAGAAGTTTTGTAGAAATGGATCATTATGCTATTAAGTATTTTGATTTAAGTTCTTTTCTTTCGAATTTCTAAGAGATCTCTAAGAGGTAGAATAGAATAACCCGGTTGAAGCGTAATGATCATACGCCTGGAATGCATTGTATGTCCCATAATAGGTCTCATTCTTCTACCCTTTCCCGGGAGTCGATGGCTATGAATAGCCATTACCTTGACACCAAAGAAGAGTTCGACCCAATGCTTTATTTCTGTCTTAGTGGATCCTGATTCGACATTCAAAGTATATTTATTTTTCTCCAATAACCTAATACTTTTGTCTGTAACTACTGCATATTTGATTCCATCCATAAATCGATTTTCTTCCCTATGAGTTCGAGTCTCAATAAGAATGCTAGTTCTTACTGTTCATATGTTCTAATAGGGTTATACTACACCAATTCGTTATGTATGGATGATGAGATTCCATTGATACAGAGCCAATTCCAATAGACTTATTGGAGGGTCCCATTGGTGTGCATCCAGTAGGAATTGAACCTACGAATTCGCCAATTATGAGTTGGGTGCTTTAACCATTCAGCCATGGATGCTTAGCGGGGATCCTCATATATCGTAGATAAACAAAGTCGAAATTTC